AGTATCGTTAATTTCTTCGTGCTCATTCCAAGTTCGACGTATGAGCTGTACAAATAAAAATCCCCTTCGTTCCCAAATGTTTTCTGCAAATAGATAGAGATCGGATCTATGGGGCAATTGTTTAGAAGTAAATTTTGTGCGACCGCCCTTCCTATCTGATAGAAAAGGAGCCGAGAATTCTGAATCGGTATTACATGGGCTCCCAAATTCCGAGTTTGTCTATGACGAGCGAATCTAATTGTATTTTCGTCTAGAATTGATTTCCCATGTGAAATACTAATCAATAGGGCCTCATTGGTAAGTCCTATAAGATCTTGTACACTGGAACCCATGGTTATGGCCGCGAATCCATTAGCCTGGAACGCTTTTTTGTCCAAACGAAATCCCCTAGTATATGAAAGAGTGAAAAAGTACTTTCGTTGTTGGGGAATAAGAGGCCTTCGTACCTTAATACACGTATCTAATCTATGCGGAGCTAGTAGCGAGGGCTCCACGAATTGGGGCAAATGGCTCGAAGCAATAACAATACTATTTCCAGTGGAAGATCTTTCACAATCCCAGGAAAAAACGTTCACTAATAGCTCGAGGGATAAGGAACCCGAATCCCTCAGCTCATGAATGTCTGGAATCCATATTATGCAAGGAGAGAGTGCTTTTGTTAATTCAATTTGAAGGCTGATATAAAATTGGACTAAGCCCCACACCGTGTCCATCTCCTCAGTTAGGTCATCCCTCCGAGTTAGCCGGTCCAGCTGCCTATTAATCTTATCGTTACGAGCATCGAGCTCCTCAAAACTAGCGAAAGTTTTCTCAAAACCAATACCCATATTGTCAAAAACATGACTATCGTGATTCATAGCGTCAATAGGCTCACGAGTATCAATAAAAATGTCCATCTCATCATCACTGGCATCACTGTCATCAGGATCAACACAACGAAAAATCGTATCCCGGAACTTGTCCAGAAATATCGTAATGAAAGGAAGATAGGAGTTTTTCGTTAGGTATTTGACCAAATAGGATCGTCCAATTCCTATAGAACCTATCACTAAAATACCCCGAGAGGGGGTTACAGCTAAGCGGAGCGAAAAAGGTTGTAGATCAGATGGGACATGAACACTATTAGCCCCAGACGGGGTTTGTGCATAAGTCATTGTCTGATAATGAGCAAGGAATAGCCGTCTTTCTGCTAAAGAGGATGTATCGAACTTATAATTTAGTAGATCCTTGTTATGAAGGTCAATTAAGTTTCCTAAGTAAATTTCGCCCGGTTGTTCCATCATTGGAGAATCAAAGTCATTCTTTGAGAAATGATCACTATGAGTCAGACTCCATAAAATTCGATCAAGCCTTTTTTCTGGCGTGCAGGTGGAGAACTGAATCAAGACTGCTCTTTCGGCATCCTCAACCCAATCACTGTTTATGGCCCAGTCTTCTATGATTTCATCAACCCAATAGCCGTTCTGTTTTCTTAGCGCTGAATAGATCTCTTTACTTGTATGACTTAGATATCTCGTATTTATCAAAAAAGTGAGTGGATCGAAGAGACTACTTATGATCTCGACGAGCTCTTTCTTCCAATTTTTCTTCTTATTAAAGCGTATTCCATCAGCATTACGCAAGAACATCTTTTGCAGAGCACCTAGCAAGAGATTAGTTAACCCACCTAGCAAGAGATTAATTAACCTGAACAACCCGACAGAATTCGATTCAGATAGAGGATACCTATCCAAAAGTTGTCCCACCTCAATCTCAAGCATCGATGATTCCATTATCAAAGATTTGACCGTTTTGAACTCTGTCTGTAACTCACCAGCGGTCGAGAAAATAACGGAAAGATGTGACACAACAAGAGTTCCAGCCGCAACAAGAAGGAAAAAGGTTGCCGAGAAGAACGGCCGAAGATTTTCCGATCCCAGCTGTGTCGATATCAATACTGGCTTATTTTTTGGAGGAAGCAAAAGAGGAAGAAAAAACCGGACAAAAGGACTCAGAATAAACTTATGCCAATACTTCCTCTGAATCGTACTTATCGTCCTCTGAATCTTACTTATCTTCCTGTCAATCTTACTTATCAGAGTATATTGCCTCTTCCATTTTGTAACACAACATGAAATCTTTTGCATTCGCCCTTTTGTAACTGCTACCTCAATAATATCACGAATAATATCCATAACCATGGATACACTATCCATAAAAATGGATACAAACTTATTTTTGCTCTTTAGTCTCCACAATAGGTCTGAACAAATTTCAAAAAATAGAGGCTTTAGATATCTGTACCCTTGGGTAGTAAAGGCCCATGGCAGATATGTTTGGAAGAGCTTCCATTTTGAGCGAGTTGACAAAGCACTAGCTCGTTGAAAGGTTCTATCCATCCGCTTTTGCGGAGCGCATTTTTTCTTTAGCCAAAGACTCTCTTTGTTCCCCCTTTTGGGTGGTAAATATTTCTCAGCGAGAGAATATTTGTGAGAACCGAGAGAATCTTTTTCAGAACCGAGAGAATCTTTTTCAGAACCGAGAGAATCTTTTTCAGAACATAGGTTTTCAAGCCAATCCATGTTTGAATCGAGATACTGATACAAGTTCTTCCCTTCGGAATCAGATAGATTCATATCGGAAAGAGGTTGACAATACGTTCTTTCTAAATTCACTATTTCTCCCTCTGTTCTAGGTGTTCCAGACATGTCTGCGATCGAGTAAATAGCTCGACGAACGAATGGATGGAATTGACTTGGAAAATGGAAAGATTTGTACAAGTTATCCGTTTCGTCACCACTTTGTGGAAAATCCTTAGGGATGAATATGTTAGATACCTCTGACTCGATTGCTGAAAGAGTATCTCTCCACCAAAAAGCATGTTTTTTTTTCCCGGCGCCCAAAGAAAATATTTTGTTGCCACTGAACAAGGTATTGAGGAATTGTCCATATGTAAAATCATCAGTTTTGCTACGGGCCTTGACCACATAAAAGGGGAATCTTTTGTTACAATCGAAGCAGAAGTCATGCGGATTATTCCAGAATCGAAGTCGATTTGCTTTATAAAAAGAAGATATCAACGAACTTCTATGAAACGGTTTCAGGGGATTCAGCCAATTGTCTTGATCATGGCCTATCGTTGAGAAATAGGAATCCGTATTATCAAAGGATTTCCTGCGATTATTTCGAGTATAGAATGAGTCAATCCTCATCTTATTGAACAAAGATGGTGATATTCTTCGCAAGAATTTAGATGGTGGCGAAGTCTCACGATTATCCAATAAGCAGGGTTTCAATTTTTTCGAATAAACAAGTTGCAGACCGATTTTTTCTAACCAATGAGTGCGGAGTTGATCATTTGGACCTTTCAATTCAGCGATGTAGAGCGCGGACCTATGAATGGGGTTATTCCCGAAACTCACAAACAGTGAGGTAGACAACAAGAAAGGAAACTTGAGAAGCAGCTTGAAGAAAGAAAGTGGATTAGACAACTCGTCGTCAAACCAACGAAAACCGAACTGTTCCTGGATCCAAGTGGACCATTTGTATCGATATGCATCAGGATCCCGATTCATGGATCTCTCGGTTCGAGAAATAAGAATAAGAGGATTGAACTTCGGACTCTTTTGCAAATTCGATAAATGTTGGTTGATCAGATATTTCATTAGAGTTCTATGATTCAGAGTATCCTTTCCTATTGGATCCCTTGAAATGCCATAGTAGAAGTTGCGATCGGATCTATTCAGTAAAAAGAATCCAAAAAATACATTTCTTATGTACTTATAAGTGCTATATTGGATTTGAATCAGATTTCGGATCAATCTATATTGACTCACTGCCTCCATTATGTTGTTGCTAGCAAATACCACTCTTTTTAGTTTTGGCTCTTCCAAATCATTCCCGCAGGAGATCGGGACCGAGTTTTGTTGGATCCTTCGATAAAAAGATTTATTCTCTTCATAAAAAATCGGAGGTAGAACCAATAAAGATTTCTTTTTCCATCCATCCCTGGAGGTCTCATTCAAGAATTGTTTTTGATCCAATCCGTAGACATTCATAGAAAAGGCAAATCCCTTATGATACACCAGATCCGGCTCCGTTATTGATAGAGTGAATAAATTTGCCATTTCGTGTAATCTTTCTTCTAATTCACATCCCGGATCTGATGAAATAGGATGAATTGAGACGGTATTTTGTAAATACATTAGTATCTTGAATAGATTAACCATTTCTTGATTTTCCGATCGCCTGAAAAAAGAAAGATCTTGTTCTTTCTTCAACCATTTCTGATCTCTAGTGGACCTCGCAGTAAGATTCGAGCCTAGATGAAGTTCTGACCATCCGTCATAGAAAAAAGAAGGAACGGGTCTTGTAGGATTCCGAAGAAATTCTTCGAGTTCGTCCGGACGCAGATGATTAATAGACAATTGCTTTGATTCGATCCCTGCTCCTTCCGTTTGAAGAGAGGAAAGATCCCCGCGAATCGATCTTTCTTTTCCTTCTTGAATCTCTTGTTGATTGAACAACGTGTCATAGTCCGAATCCTCATTACTAATGGAATCAAAATCTTGATCAGAAAATTCTTTCAATTGACCCCTCAACCTCCTTGTTCTGATCCAGTTCCGACACCACCGCAAACCCCAGTTAGTGCTAGACTTTTTAGTTCTTGGGGTAGGATTCAGGAAAGAACTCTCAGGGAGCGGTTGTCCTTTTCGAAGATAGAGGAGCGAAACAATAAACCTATTGATAGCGGAAGACGCAACAGATTCTTCCAATGTATCATTTCTGGGTCCACTCGAAGTCACAGCTAGAGGAAGAAGCCCTTTCAAATAGAAATTTTTGCTTTCGACCATATTTCGATTGTTAAGACGATAGATAAGGACCGCTACTCCAAAGAGTCTTACACCCTTGATCGTGAAATTGAAATATCGAATGATTTTCATTCGGAAAGGCAAACCCTTGGAATTCAGGGTGCGTGACAGTAGGATACTCCAAATCCGTGGATCAAAAAGTTTTAGAAA